TCATTCCTCTTTGTCTTCAATCAAAACAAAAAAGAAATACCTCTAATTTTATAAGGTTAAATAAAAAATAAAAAATTCGATTGTTAATTTGATATAAGATAATTGCTATGCTTAGTGTGTGACTCGGTGGTTTTTGATTTTTAGGGAAAGGATTCAAAAAAAAAAAAAATAGGCCGACTCCTATTATGAATTAATAAGTATAGAACTAATAACCAACTCATCGCTTTGCATTATCTGGATTCAAAGAAGCAGTCAAGATATGATATAGTAATCATATAATTGCAGCAATTGCAATTTTTTTTTTTTTTCAGAAAAAAAAAATCAATCTGATTATTTTATTCTAAAACAAAATAGAAAATAATGCAGATAAATGGAAGGGTGAAAGAAAGAAAAAAAAAGAAAAAAAAATATCAATGATATATGATTCCAATATGTAAGGTCTATGATTCATTTTATAAAAGCCAATGAATGTAATAAAGCATCAATAGAGATTGATCTATAATTAAATGAATCTATTCATAGAACAAAAAATCAAGAGCCTGGAGCCAATAAAGACTGAGAAAATTGACTCAATAACAAATTTCATTCAATTTGATTTTATTCAGGACTCCATTGTAAAAGTAGGACCTAACCATTAATTGAGAAGTGATGGGGACGACGGAACCAATAAATCAGTACTGATTTATTGGGCAGGATGGCGAAAGAAAAGAAAGGAACCAGTAAACAATTCATTTCTATTTAGTCTTTATTCTAAAAGCTAATGGATTACTTCCACAAATGAAATAATTATTGAAATAGTAAAATAATTATTGAAATAGTAAAATAATTATTGAAATAGTAAAATAATTATTGAAATAGTAAATATTCGCCCGCGAAGGTTTTTATGTTATTAAATTTAACAATTTTAAACAAAACAATCTGATAACATATTGACTATATAAAATATATAAACAGAATGACAACCAGAAATCGCATACATAGTCATATAAAATTCGATAGAATCGAAAATAGAATAATACAAAAATATACAAATTTCTAATAATACAAATTTATAATAACAGGAGAAATCCCACCAAATACCATGCTTTAGTATAGTATATTATTACATGTATATTTTTTTAATCATTTCATTCGCGAGGAGCTGGATGAGAAGAAACTCTCATGTCCGGTTCTGTAGTAGGGATGGAATTGATAAACGACCATCTACTATAACCCCAAAAGAACCAGATTCCGTAAGCAACATAGAGGAAGAATGAAAGGAATGTCTTATCGGGGTAATTGTATTTCTTTCGGTAGATATGCTCTTCAGGCACTTGAACCCGCTTGGATTACATCTAGACAAATAGAAGCGGGACGACGAGCAATGACAAGAAATGCGCGCCGCGGGGGAAAAATATGGGTACGTATATTTCCTGACAAACCTGTTACTGCAAGACCTACGGAAACACGTATGGGATCGGGGAAAGGATCCCCCGAATATTGGGTAGCTGTCGTTAAACCTGGCAGAATACTTTATGAAATGGGCGGAGTAACAGAAAATATAGCTAGAAAGGCTATTTCAATAGCAGCGTCAAAAATGCCTATACAAACTCAATTCATTATTTTGAGATAGGAATAGAAAAACCAAAGGAAAAGGTCCTTTAGGATTAAAAAAACAAAAATCGAACGTTTTTTTTTTTGAACAAAAATATTTCTTTTTTTTTTGTCCTTTGCATTGAAATAACAGATTAAAAAAATGATATGATCCAATCTCAGACCCATTTGAGTGTAGCAGATAACAGTGGAGCCCGAAAATTAATATGTATTCGAATCATGGGGACTAGTAATCGGCGATATGCACATATCGGTGACATTATTGTTGCTGTAATCAAAGAAGCCGTACCAAATTCACCTCTAGAAAGATCCGAAGTAATCAGAGCTGTAATTGTACGTACTTGTAAAGAACTCAAACGTGACAACGGCATAATAATAAGATATGATGACAATGCTGCAGTTGTCATTGATCAAGACGGAAACCCAAAAGGAACTAGAATTTTTGGTGCAATCGCCCGGGAATTGAGACAGTTAAATTTCACTAAAATAGTTTCATTAGCACCTGAAGTATTGTAAGATAAAACATTGTAAGATATAAGATGAGACCCCGATATAGTTATAGTATTTGAATGGAATTAATTAAAGTAAATTAGAATAAATTAGAAAATTAATTAAAAAAAATTAATTAAAAATGAAAGAAATTAGTAGATTGGAGTTCATGCATATACCTCTAAAATAATAAAAAAAATGAATTCATATGATAAAAAGAAAACAAACAAAAAAAAAGAAAAATATGTTGATTATATCAAAATTATGAGGCACCAATAAATTTAGTTTATCATGGGGAGAGACACTATTGCTGACATAATAACCTCTATACGAAATGCGGACACGGATAGAAAAGGAACTGTCCGACTAGCATTTACTAACATCACCGAAAAAATTATTAAAATACTTTTGCAAGAAGGTTTTATTGAAAATGTGAGGAAACATCAGGAAGGTAAGAAATTTTTTGTTGTTTTAACTCTACGACATAGAAGAAATAGGAAAGGATCGTATGGAACTAATCTAAATTTAAAACGAATAAGTCGGCCTGGTCTACGAATCTATTCTAACTATCAAAAAATTCCTAGAATTCTAGGCGGGATGGGGATTGTAATTCTTTCTACCTCTCGGGGTATAATGACAGACCGAGAGGCTCGACTAGAAAAAATCGGTGGAGAAATCTTGTGTTATATATGGTAATCTTTCCTCTCGGATATCAAAATTTTATCCGGACTTCCTGTTTGTGAAAAAAAAAAAAAAATAGAAAGAAGAAAGAAAAGGGTTCTAATATTATTTTTATTATTTTTCCTGCATTATATTAATTGATACTTGATACTTCACGAGGTTTTAGCTGGAATGAAAGAATAAAAATAGAGTCAAGTCAAGAGGGTTTAATTGTTGAATCACTTACTAATGGTATCTCTCAAGTTTGTTTCGATAATGAAGATCGGATTTTAGGTTCTGTTTCAGAAAAAATCCGACATAGTTTTGTTTTATCCGTAGACTACTAAGGCATAGAGTAAAAATAAAAATGGAAGTAAGCCGATTCGACCAGAGAACATCTAATCTATAGACTACACAACAAAAATTTGAATGATTAGGTAGTTTTTTTTTTTCAACTTCCTTATTCCTTTCATTTTCATAGAGATATAATTCCAGATTGGAAAATTTAACGAAACTTATTTTCTTCAAAAACACATGTATATTCAAAATTAAGGAATGACAAATATGAAAATAAAGGCCTCCGCTCGTAAAATTTGTGAAAAATGCCGACTAATACGTAGACGGGGACGAATTAGAGTAATTTGTTCCAATCCGAGACATAAGCAAAGACAAGGCTAGTCCTTCGAAACCGGGACTCTTTATCTTCTTTATCTTTAAGGCAATCTTTAAGGCATCCGATATATAAATAAAAAAAAAAGATTTATTTTGACATGACATGGATATATCCATAGACACCTGCCTTCTATTTATAAGATGATAACATAAAATATGGCAAAACCTTTACCTAGAATTGGTTCGCGCAGGAATGGCCGTATTAGTTCACGTAAGAATGCGCGTAAAATACCAAAAGGAGTTATTCATGTTCAAGCAAGTTTCAACAATACTATTGTGACGGTTACAGACGTACGGGGGCGGGTGATCTCATGGTCTTCCGCCGGAATGTGCGGGTTCAGGGGCACAAGAAGAGGGACACCATTTGCTGCTCAAACCGCAGCTGGAAATGCTATTCGGACAGTAGTGGATCAAGGTATGCAACGAGCTGAAGTCATGATAAAAGGCCCCGGTCTCGGACGAGATGCGGCATTAAGAGCTATTCGTAGAAGTGGTATATTATTAAGTTTCGTCCGGGATGTAACTCCTATGCCACATAATGGCTGCAGGCCCCCTAAAAAACGACGTGTGTAAAAATCTAAACATTGTAAACATTGTAAAAATAGAAACATTGAAGATATTTCAAGAGAAATAAATAATTCAATGATTTGATCAAAAATAACAAACATTCTTATGGTTCGAGAGAAAGTAACAATATCTACTCGGACACTACAGTGGAAGTGTGTTGAATCAAGAGCCGACAGTAAACGTCTTTTTTATGGACGCTTTATTATGTCTCCGCTTAGGAAGGGTCAAGCGGACACAATAGGCATTGCGATGCGAAGGGGTTTGCTTGGAGAACTAGAAGGAACGTGTATCACACGCGCAAAATCTGAGAAAATACCACACGAGTTTTCTACCTTAGCAGGGATTCAAGAATCAGTACATGAAATTTTAATGAATTTGAAAGAAATTGTATTGAGAAGCAATTTGTATGGAACTTGTGACGCGTCTATTTGTGTCAAAGGCCCTGGATATGTAACTGCTCAAGATATCATCTTACCACCTTCGGTGCAAATCGTTGATAATACACAGCATATAGCTATTCTAACGGAACCAATTGACTTGTGTATTGGCTTACAAATCGAAAGGACTCGTGGCTACTGTATAAAATCGCCAAATAACTTTCAAAATGGAAGTTATCCAATCGATGCTGTATTCATGCCCGTTCGAAATGTGAATCATAGTGTTCATTCTTATGGAAATGGGAATGAAAAGCAAGAGATACTTTTTCTAGAAATATGGACAAATGGGAGTTTAACTCCTAAAGAAGCACTTCATGAAGCCTCTCGGCATTTGATTGATTTATTTATTCCTTTTTTACAGGCAGAAGAAGAAAACTTACATTTAGAAAAAAGCCAACATAAGGGTACTTTACCCCTTTTTACTTTTCATAATAAATTGGCTAAACTAAAGAAAAATCAACAAGAAATAGCATTGAAATATATTTTTATTGACCAATCAGAATTGACTCCTAAGATTTATAATTGTCTCAAAAAGTCCAATATACATACATTATCGGACCTTTTAAATAAGAGTCAAGAAGA